AAATCTTTCACTTCCTTTTTTTTCCACCAAGAGCGCTTTATGAAACTTTTTGATTCCCGAATTTGGAGTGTCCTAATTTCACGTGATTCACAGGGTTCAATTCGTCGACATTGCATGATCAAAGGTGTAGTACTGCTTGTACTTGTAGTAGCGGTCCTTATATACAATCGAAATAGGGTCGAAAGAAAAAATATCTATTTGATGGGGCTTCTTCCTAAACCTCTGCGTTCCATTGGACCCCCCAATTATACATTGAAAGAATCCTTTTGGTCTTCCAATCTCAATAGGTTGATTGTTTCGCTCCTGTATCTTCCAAAAGGGAAAAATATCTATGAGAGTTGTTTCATGGATCCGAAAGAAAGTACTTGGGTTCTTCCAATAACTAAAAAGTGTATCATGTCTGAATCTAACTGGGGTTCGCAGCGATGGAGGAATGCGATCGTAAAAAAGAGGAATTCCAGCTGTAAGATATCGAATGAAATTGCAGCTGGAATTGAGATCTCATTCAAAGAGAAAGATATCAAATATCTGGAGTTTTTTTTTGTATCCTATACGAATGATCCGATCCGCAAGGACCATGATTGGAAATTATTTGACCGCCTTTCTCCGAGTAAGAAGCGAAACATAATCAACTTGAATTCGGGACAGCTATTCGAAATTTTAGTGAAACATTTGATTTGTTATCTCATGTCTGCTTTTCGTGAAAAAAGACCAATTGATGAGGGGGGTTTCTTCAAACAACAAGGAGCTGAGGCGACTATTCAATCAAACGAGATTGAACATGTTTCCCATCTCCTCTCGAGAAACAAGGGGGGTATTTTTTTGAAAAATTGCGCTCAATTTCATATGTGGCAATTCCGCCAAGATCTCTTCGTTATTGGGGGGAAGAATCGGCACAAATCGGATTTTTTGAGGAACGTCTCGAGAGAGAATTTGATTTGGTTAGACAATGCGTGGTTGGTAAACAGGAATCGGGTTTTTAGCAAGGTACGGAATGTATCGTCAAATATTCAATATGATTCCATAAGATCCATTTTCTTTCAAGTAACGGATTCTAGCCAATCGAAAGGATTTTCTGATCAATCCATAGATCCTTTCAATTCCATTAGTAATGAGGGTTCGGAATATCACACATTGATCAATCAAACGGAGATTCAGCAACTAAAAAAAAGATCAATTCTTTTAGATACTTCCTTTCTTCAAACGGAACGAACAGAGATAAAATCAGATCGATTCTCAAAATACCTTTCCGGATATTCCTCAATGGCTCGGCTATTCCCGGAACGTGAGAAGCAGATGAATAATCATCTGCTTCCAGAAGAAATAGAAGAATTTCTTGGGAATCCTACAAGATCAATTCGTTCTTTTTTCTCTGATAGATGGTCAGAACTTCATCTGGGTTTGAATCCTACCGAGAGGTCGACTATAGATCAGAAATTGTTGAAGAAACAACAAGGTGTTTCTTTTGTCCCTTCGAGGCGATCGGAAAATAAAGAAATAGTTGATATATTCAAGATAATTACGTATTTACAAAATACCTCCTCAGTTCATTCGATTGCAGCAGATCCGGGATGGGATATGGTTCCGAAGGATGAACCGGATATGGACAGTTCCAATAAGATTTCATTCTTGAACGAAAATGCATTTTTTGATTTATTTCATCTATTCCATGATCGGAACAAGGGGGGATACAGGTTGCACCACGAGTTTGAATTAGAAGAGACATTTCAAGAAATGGCAGATCTATTCACTCTATCAATAACCGAGCCGGGTTTAGCCTATCATAATAAGGAATTTGGCTTGTCTATTGATTCCTACGGAAAATTGTTGAATGAGGTATTCAACTCCGGGGATGAATCGAAAAAGAAATCTTTATTGGTTCTACCTTCCATTTTTTATGATTTATTTTTATTGGTTCTATCTTCTATTTTTTATGATTTATTTTTATTGGTTCTACTTTCTATTTTTTATGATTTATTTTTATTGGTTCTACTTTCTATTTTTTATGAAGAGAATGAATCTTTTTATCGAAAGATAAAAAAAAAATCGGTCCGGATCTCCTGCGGGAATGATTTGGAAGATCCAAAACCAAAAATAGCGGTATTTGCTCACAACAACATAATGGAGGCGATCCATCAATATAGATTGATCCGAAATCAGATTCAAATCCAATATAGTACCTATGGGTACATAAGAAATGTATTGAATCGATTCTTTTTAATGAATCGACCCGATTGCAACTTCGCATATGGAATTCAAAAGCATCCCATAGGAATTCAAAAGCACCCAATAGGAAATGATATTCTGAATCATCTAACTATAATAATAGATAAGATCAACCAACATTTATCCAATTTGAAAAAGATTAAGAAGAAGTGGTTCGATCCTCTTATTTCTCGAACCGAGAGATCCACGAATCTGGATCCTAATGTATATAGATACAAATGTTCCAATGGAAGCAAGAATTTCCAGGAACATTTGGAGCATTTCGTTTCTGAGCAGAAACACCGTTTTCAAGTAATGTTCGATCGATTACGTATTAATCAATATTCGATTGATTGGTCCGAGGTTATCGACAAACAAGATTTGTCCAAGTCACTTCGTTTCTTTTTGTCCAAGTCACTTCTCCTTTTGTCCAAGTCGCTTCTCTTTTTATCTAAGTCACTTCCTTTTTTCGTTGTGAGTCTCGGGAATATCTCCATTCATAGGGCCGAAATCCACATCTATGAATTGAAAGGTCTGAATGATCAACCCGGCAATCAGTTGTTAGAATCAATAGGTGTTCAAATCGTTTATTTGAATAAATTGAAACCCTTCTTATTGTATGATCATGATACTTCCCAAAGATCGAAATTTTTAATCAATACAGGAACAATATTACCTTTTTTGTTCAACAAGATACAAAAGTGCATGATTGACTCATTCCGTACTAGAAAAAATCGCAAGAAATCCTTTGAGAACACGGATTCCTATTTCTCAATGATATCCCACGATCGAAACAATTGGTTGAATCCTCAGAAAAGTTCGTTGATATCTTCTTTTTATAGAGCAAACAGACTTCAATTCTTGAATCATCCCCATTGCTTCTGGTTCTATTGTAACAAAGGATTCCATTTTTATGGGGAAAAGACCCGTATCCATAATTATGATTTTACATATGCACAATTCCCCAATATCTTGTGCATTCGCAACAAAAAATTTTCTTTGTGTTTCGGTAAAAAAAAACATGTTTTGGGAGAGAGAGAGACTATTTCACCAATTGAGTCACAGGTATCTGGCATATTCATACCTAACAATGTTTCACAAAGTGGTAACAAAACGTATAACTTGTACAAATCTTTCCATTTTTCAATTCGATCTGATCCATCCGTTCCTATTTACTCGATTGCAGACATTTCGGGAACACCTGTAATAGAGGAACAAATAGTCAATTTTGAAAGAACTTATTGTCAGCTTCTTTCAGATATGAATCTATCTGATTCAGAAGGGAAAAACTTGCATCACTATCTCCGTTTCAATTCAAACATGGGTTTGATTCACACTCCATGTTTTGAGAAATATGTGCCGTCCGGAAAGAGGAAAGAACTGAGTCTATGTCTAAAGAAAAACGTTGAGAAGGGGGAAGTAGGTAGAACCCTTCAACGAGATAGTGCTTTTTCAAATCTCTCAAAATTGAATTTGTTCCAAACCTATATGCCATGGTTCCTTACTTGGACGGGGTGTAAATATCTTTATTTCACCTTAAAAAACAATATTTATTTGATATTGAATATTCCCTTTCAATATTCCCTAAGTGGCAGTCAAAATTTTGTGTCCGTTTTTCATGATATTATGCATGGATCAGATATATCATGGCCAATTCCTCAGAAAAAGTGGTGGTCGATTCTTCCACAACGGAATCTGATAAGTGAGAGTTCGAGTAAGTGTTTACAGAATCTTCTTCTGTCCGAAGAAATGATTCATCGAAATAATGAGTCACCCATTCCATTGATATGGACACATCTGAGATCACCAAATGCTTGGGAGTTCCTCTATTCAATTCTTTTCCTTCTTCTTGTTGCTGGATATCTCGTTCGTACACATCTTCTCTTTGTTTTCCGAGCCTCTAGTGAGTTACAGACAGAGTTAGAAAAGATCAAATCTTTGATGATTCCATCATACATGATTGAGTTGCGAAAACTTCTGGATAGGTATCCTACATCTGAACTGAATTCTTTCTGGTTAAAGAATCTCTTTCTAGTTGCTCTGGAACAATTAGGAGATTCTCTGGAAGAAATACGGGATTCTGCTTCTGGCGGCAACATGCTATTGGGTGGTGGTCCCGCTTATGGGGTCAAATCAATACGTTCTAAGAAGAAATATTTGAATATCAATCTCATCGATCTCATCAGTATCATACCAAATCCCATCAATCGAATCACTTTTTCGAGAAATACGAGACATCTAAGTCGTACAAGTAAAGAGATCTATTCATTGATAAGAAAAAGAAAAAACGTGAACGGTGATTGGATTGATGATAAAATAGAATCCTGGGTCGCGAACAGTGATTCGATTGATGATGAAGAAAGAGAATTCTTGGTTCAGTTCTCCACCTTAACGACGGAAAAAAGGATTGATCAAATTCTATTGAGTCTGACTCATAGTGATCGTTTATCAAAGAATGACTCTGGTTATCAAATGATTGAACAACCGGGATCCATTTACTTACGATACTTAGTTGACATTCATAAAAAGTATCTAATGAATTATGAGTTCAATAGATCCTGTTTAGCAGAAAGACGGATATTCCTTGCTCATTATCAGACAATCACTTATTCACAAACCTCGTGTGGGGCTAATAGTTCTCATTTCCCATCTCATGGAAAACCCTTTTCGCTCCGCTTAGCCCTATCCCCTTCTAGGGGTATTTTAGTGATAGGTTCTATAGGAACTGGACGATCCTATTTGGTCAAATACCTAGCGACAAACTCCTATGTTCCTTTCATTACGGTATTTCCGAA